CTACCAATTCAAAATTGAAGATTTAGTTACGGTTAGAAATCTACTTTTCTATCTTCATCCATGGATCCTTTATTCATAATTATTTAATTGGAAGTATTAATCCAATTCACAAATTATGTTTCGCAATTTTATAATTCAATTTTTCAATTTCGAATTGACCTTTGGATACAAATCACGAGAATTTCTATTTTTCCTCGAATCAGTCATTGAGAGGTAAAGGATTTAATCCTTTTAAGAAAAAAAGTTTTTGATCGGAATATAAATTAAACCGAAAGACCCCTTAACTATTAAGGGGATTAATAGAACGAATCACACTTTTACCACTAAACTATACCCGCTACAATCTAATTATTGTATACAAATGGATCTTTTGTCGAACAGAGTAATTTGGCGTAATCAAAATAGGATCCTAAATGAATCATGAAAATTAGAGCGTTAACTTTATTTTTCGTGTTTGCGGGATTAAAGCAGGAAAAGAAGATTTAAATAATATAACTAAATTAAAAATGAAATAAGAAGTCCTTTGGAGTAATTTTAATAGAGACGGTTTACTAAAAGCACCAAAATCATAACATAAAAATGCGTTGTGTAAAAGTCCAGAGTTTCTTTTTTTTTTTTTTTATTCTATTCCATTTTGTATTCTAAAAAATATAAAAAAAGTAGTTCAAGTAAAAAAAAAGAATAAAATAATAAATGAGACTTTCGAGTTGTTTGAATTTACTAACAAGTCTTTCTATTTTCAAATTTGATAAATAGTTTTATCTATCATTCGTTGGAACAAAAAGAGGGGCCTGGCTAGGTGTTGAGCTAGCCAGCCCGGCCGTGGGAGTAAAAGAAAAAGGGACCTTCGATCAAAATGAAAACAATAAGTCTTTTTTTAGTTTTCTTTATATTGGATCCTTTCAGCTCTTACTTTATTTTATCTAAGTGGAATTGCTGATAAAAGTGATACACATCTAAATCTATATTCTTCTATATATTAGAATATATTATTTTCTAATAAAAAGATCGAAAGAAAGCCTTTTTTAATCCTTACTTTATGTGTAATGTAACATAGTAAATTTTTTTTGAATTGGGAGAGATGGCTGAGTGGACGAAAGCGGCGGATTGCTAATCCGTTGTACGAGTTATTTGTACCGAGGGTTCGAATCCCTCTCTTTCCGCCTCCCTCGATGACTTTGTTATTTGAATTTGATTTATCTTTCAAAATTTGAAAATAATTTTTTTATTCTTCACGTCCAGGATTACGCCCTGGATCATTAGATAGGAATCCAAAGATGAAGAGAGAAACAAAGAATATCACTACTGTGTAAACGAAAAGTTTGAGAGTAAGCATTACACAATCTCCAAGATCATTTTTGGGGAAAGAGGGGAATAGATCGTCTGTTTTTATACCACATATCCTATTTTGACACCATGAAATGAAGCGCTTTCTAGAAATAGAAAAATTTTGAATTTATAAAAATTATTTTGTCATAAGAGTCTTTCATTACTCAAATTTTATTTCATACCCAAAATTAGATATTCTCGAAGACTCTGATTGATAGAATTTTCGAAATAAATCATGAATTTTCTAGGATAATATTAAAGATCTCAGCGAAAACTTACAGCAGCTTGCCAAACAAAGGCTAAGAGAAAAAAAAACAGAGGGATGACTGGCATAATATCTACAATCGGATTCAAAAAAGCATAGGCCTCTGGCAATTTGGCGAAGATAAAATGACTCGAATAAAGAGCCGAATTAATACAGATCAAACTAAAGATATTAAGCATAACAGACATTTTGTTCTTGGAGATAATTGCATTTTGATTGAGTTATTGATATGAAGTAAAAATGAAGAAAGTAAGGTATACAAAATTCTTCTTTTTCATTGAATTCACCCAATCAAAACCCCTCCCATTCTCAAATAGAATAGAAGAAATTCGGCTTTCATACAATATCTTAATTGAATTATATGTAATGATCAATAAATTCAATTTTATTCTATATTTTGATTCTAATACTAACTAACTATATACGTATCAAAATCTTAGCAAGATCTCTAAATTCTATATTTGGACCGGAATTGACGATCAACTAATACTAGTATTATTCTTTATTAGCGTCGAATAGAAATTTAAATGGGGCGTGGCCAAGTGGTAAGGCAACGGGTTTTGGTCCCGGTATTCGGAGGTTCGAATCCTTCCGTCCCAGATCATATTTCATTCTAAATCTAAATTTGATTAGAATAAGAATAAGATTCTTGTAAACAACTTTCTGTTTATGTTTAAAGGTCTAATATGGAATAGAATGTGATTCCTATTTCTGATTATAATAAATCTTTTTTTTGACAAACTCGAACTGCATCGAGTTCAAATGACATGTGGAGACACCTAAATGAGATTTCTTTGTAATCCAAGTAAGATAGGCATATAAAGCACAATCCAAGGATTTTTATTAAAAAATCGAGTGGTTTGTTTTTGATTATATGTTTACTTTGCTCCTATTGAGTATTGAAGAAAGTTATTTACTTCGAAAAACCGTTCATCCGATATTGAATTTTCAATGATGCATATGCATTTTGTGCGAAAGAACCTATCTTTCTTAGATCTTATTTTCTATTTTTTTAAATTCATTTTGTGCATCTCTTCATTTCAGGAGTTATTGGTACTATAAATTGAATTTAATTAAGGGGATCTCCTTCTTTCTTAAGGCTCGGTTAGGGTAAAATAATAAAAAGTAAAGGGAGTAAGCACTTAATCTATACTTATTCGGCTTTGTACCTATATAAGATAGCCAGCATCCCGAAAAAAGGGGGGTATCCCTCCCTTTTTTTATTTATTATGATTTTTCATTCTTGGGGAGTAGATCGAAGTTAATTAGCAAGGGCAAGTATTAAGTTCAATATCTTTGTCTATCCAAATTTCATTAATAAACAATCAAATTTCGCGATCTAGTTTATTTGAACCTTTAGGTATTTCGTGTTTGACTCTAATGAATAATTAGAAATCGATGGAAGGAGCGGGAAAGTTGAGATAAACGGATTCATTCATTCTATTCACTTTACTTTCATTCCTTTATTTCTTTTATGACAATCTTATAGACTTATAGAAAGATTACTGAATATCAAGTTAAACAAAATAGGAAAATCCGTATATAAAATGAGGAAATGCATAGTCTATATGTATATATTGTTATTGTTCTATTTCATTGAGCGTCGTTTTTCGTTGTGAAACAAGAATTTTGTGATTTCTTAAATTGAAAATGAAAATCTCAATATCTAACAATATCTAACATAGAATATCTATAAGAGTGACAATCGTTCAATCTATCTGATAGATATAGATAGGAACTATTCTTTTAGCTATTTGATAAAAGAAGAATCGAAAGAATAAGGACTAAAATCTTCCCTACCATCAGTCTTTTTTATTTATTTCATAAAAATAAACAACAAATTTTATTTATTGATTTGTTGTTTGATACGTTTATTGGCTTTAAATTTGAATTATTGGTGATTCAATTCCAAAAGAAATAGAGACATTTTTTATGATGATCAAATTTGATTCGTACTCTAAAACTTTATTCAAATAATAATATCAAAGTAGGAAAGTTAATTATAAACTCATTAATTTTCATGATTCTTTATGAATGAAATCTTTTATATTTTAAAGTTTAAAGGTGTGCGCGGTTGGTGAATCTATATTTTTGAGTTATTTGTAGATATTCAAAAATAATTAAGTTATTCATTTTTTTATTTCTATTTTAGAATCTAATAATTGATTTTGACAATTAAAAAAATCTTGCATTTATACTATAACGATAAAATTGGGGTTATGTTGAATTCGTGCTAAAACTTCTTCAGAAATATTTCTATCCATCTATCTAGAAGAAAGGTGATAAATTACTATGTACCGAATGAACCAATGATTATTCACGATTCCATAATTGAATCAATTCCATACCGGTTCCAAATTATAGAAATGTTATGGTAAAACTTCGTTTGAAACGATGTGGTAGAAAGCAACGTGCGGCTTGAAAGACATGATCCGTTGTGGACTTACATCCACCATTTTATATAAGGATGAAGGTGCTCTTGGCTCGACATCATTTATATTTCTTCTGTTTTACTAGAAACCTCGTTGGGTTGTAATGTAAATAGTCCATGATGGAGCTCGGGTCGAAAGTATTGATTCATTTCTCAGGGGCAAAGATCTAGGGTTAATGTCAATCAATAAATTGGAAGAACTTCGTAAGTATATCTTCGATAGAGAAATTGAAAGGGTTTCACGTTTCTAATCTAATAAAAAATTCTTGGAATTGAAAAAACTCTTTTCATACAAAGTGTATTACATGAGAATCAACCTTTTCTATGATTCTTTACTTTTACTATAAATCAATCGCAAAAAGGGTATGTTGCTGCCATTTTGAAAAGATTAAGAATCACCGAAGTTATGTCTAAACCCAATGATTTAAAACAAAGATTAAAGGATCCCAAAACAAGAAAATACCTTTTCCATTGTTTCTATAACTAGACCATAATAAAAATGAAAATCGATTTGAAACGAAACAAACAAAAAGAAAGGGGGTTTAAAGACCGCTCAATAAATGAAATGCGTAAAAATTTTCCTTTGAGCCATTTGAGAGTTATCTAACTTGAGTTATGAGTACAAATGATTTTTTTTTTCAGGAAGTAAAAATAAAAAAAAAAGAGGGATTTAAACCATAATCTAATTCATCTAACCATTTTATAGGCCCATTTGTGATTGTATGTAATTCTATACATAAATAGAACTTAGAATCATTTTTTCGCGAGCCGTACGAGGAGAAAACTTCCTATACGTTTCTAGGGGGGTTATTCATCTACATCTATCCCACTGAGCCGTCTATCGAATCGTTGCAATTGATGTTCGGTCCCGAAGAGAAGGAAGAGATCTTCGGAAAGTTGGTTTTTATGATCCGATAAAGAATCAAATAGATTTAAATGTTACTGCTATTCTATATTTCCTTGAGAAGGGTGCTC